TGTAAGGCTTGTTGGAAAACTCGTTGTCGCACCTGATTAATTGCTCTTTGTTGTTCAAAATGAATGGTTTCATTTTTGTAATTTTCTAATCGTTCCAAATTCTCATAAGTGGCATTAATCAAATTCCACTTTTCTCGTTCTATCTCAGAGTATCCATTCACTCGAAACTCATCTCCTTCTATTTCCACTTTCCGTAAGCGAGCCCGGGCTTTTTCGAGCTGCTCAATGGCTCCTTCGCGTAGTTCTTCTGAATTTCGAATAGTACTCAAGATCCTCTGTTTTCGATTATCTAATAAATCACTTAATGAAAGTAGATTATCTTCCCATTCATTTCACAACTTCACTTCTATAATCTCTTCCCGAACCAAACATGAATCTTTCGATTCATTTGGCTCTCACACTCAGTTACTTAATAGATCATTCCCTATATTTTAATGTAACGAGCCTACCCTCTCTTCTCTGTTCGTATTCCAAGATATCGAAACGGATACAAGACCAGAATATTCGGAGGACTCTTCCGACCCGACAAAAATCTGTCATTGTCAGCAAAGTTGTTTCTTTTTTTTTCTTTAAATCCAAAAAATGCTTCTTATTTTATACATAGGTCATCGATTCAACATTGGATAAAAAAGGGCGAAACACCCATTTTTCCAGTAAATGGTTCAAATCATTTTATCGATATGAGTGTTCTATATCGGATAAATTGCCAACTATTCTTTTTTTGAAACCATCTTCGTACTAACGTAGTGGTAGAAAGAGTACCATGTTGTGCCTGGACTTCAAACGGTTTCGCTTTAACCATGTTAATGGTCCCACATTATTGGCTGATAGAGAATCAAAGTTGATTTACCAATAAGTCACGAAATGCTATGGTTCTTACATATGATTTCTGAATTTATTCAGAAGTAGTTCGTCGAGATTATGCACCTTTCTTTCCTATTTATAACTTTCCTATTCAAAAAAAAAAAAAGAAAGTGCAGCCGGTTGGATCCAGCCTATTCTTGAAATACACAACTCGCACACACTCCCTTTCCAAAAAAGATCAATACACCAAGCACTACACTTAGATTTATTAGATTTGTTGCTAAAATATCGGTATTAAACCCGAAACTCCCAGCAGATGGCCAATGACCAAAGGAAACGAAAGAATCTATTACATCTTTGATATGCTTTCCTATTATAGATAGGACCAACAAAATTGAACAGAGTTCCTTTTGTATCACTTCGCCCCCTTTGTTTTTGATTGATTTATTTTTATTAATTTCCTTATTATAAATATGAACAGATTCATTTCATTTTAATAAATATTTTTTCTTTATTATTATTATTTCAATGGAAATTCCCAATAATCTATTTATTAGTCCCAGGTCTCATGTCAATTACGAAATAACTCGTTTGTTGCAACACTTCCTAAAAGTCAAAAAAGGTTTCCATTAAGAACGGGAGGGAAGAAAGCGAGTGGGTCTGCTATGCTAATTCCTCATCCTCAAATCACTCCATCCCCGGGGGGTATTGTCTCAACGAAGAGGTGATTGTAGGAGTGAAGTTTTGATATAATTCGGCAAGTCCACGGCAATCAAAATAAAATAGGAAAATAAGTATGTATTTTTCAAAGATTAAACAAAAGGATTCGCAAATAAAAGCGCTAATGCCACGACCAGTCCGTAAATCGTTAAAGCTTCCATAAAAGCCAGACTAAGCAATAAAGTACCTCGTATTTTACCCTCCGCTTCTGGTTGTCTCGCGATACCTTCTACGGCTTGGCCCGCAGCAGTACCTTGACCAACTCCAGGTCCAATAGAAGCAAGTCCTACAGCCAATCCAGCAGCAATAACAGAAGCGGCAGAAATCAGTGGATTCATATTAAGTTCCTCGCACCAAAAAAAAAGAAATGGTTAATGATACAATCAACCAATGAATTATTACTTATATTATTCCATCACTAAGATCTATCCGAAAAAAAAAAAATAACTAAGAACTCTGAATTGAAATGATAATATTACTAAATCATCAGAACTACTTCGATATCTCGTTTTTAGTTCCTATCCATGGAGTCTTTGTAAATTTATATGGTTCTAGTTCTTCCATTTCTTTGTTCCGAACCATTCTATTCTTTCAATTCTTCGCTCTTTCTCTTCTATATGCTTGACTTCATTTGTTTATTCATTCAATCCACAGTCACAGATAAAACGGAAGTAAAACGGAAGGGCTTGTATTGGAATCTATCCAAATTCAGTGAGGTGGGAAATAATATATACGGATAGCCCATATATAACTAGTGAATATCTAATATCACATATACATGTGTTTCTTTCATAATGTAAACCATCCGTATCTTATATTGAATCTGGGGTTCTAGAATCATTCTTCGAAACATATACATGGATTGGCCTATAGCCCTTACATATACCTAGCCTGACCTCCTTTTTTTATGAATTTTATTTGTTTTGTTTCTATTCTCTTCCTTTTCTTTATCATTATACGCATGGATATAAGTGGA